GAACTATTAGATAATCATAGTCGACGATAACATCAATGCTCCTGTCGCTATTACAGAACCGTACATGAGATTTTCACCTCATACGGCTCCTCATAGGTCACAAATAAGGACCTTTCAACATTATTTTGATGTGGTTATAAGATCGCTCGATAGTCAAACGCTTATTCTAAGGTTTCGAATTAGACCAATGAAATTCTGTCTGCTAGATTTCGAATAAATAAAGTGCTTCTGAATCGATCTCATCTTTTAAGAATTTTCATTTTTCTTTGTTGATTAAAAACTTTACCCTTAAATAAAAAAAGGCTTTTTAGACGAATATCATATAGATATCTCAACCTATCATTTTCAATTACGAAAAAGAATTAGCGATTGCATTTCATAATAAGAATTTTATCTTTCTAAATAAAGATAGGTATAAATAAAAAAAAGATCTCTTTTTGCAATTCTAGTCTTTCTATTTTATTTCGTTCCTATTCTCCTTTCTAAAAAAACAAAGGGACATTATACAAAGTAAAAGATTTCTTCGTTCTTGATAGTTATTTACTTAATCGGTGGATAGGAACATACTCTAGATCGAAATTGTGGGGGGTACTTCTTAATCATTTCTACCAACTTAAAGCCCGAACTCAAATTCCTTTTCTATAAAGAAATATCCTATTGGATAATTTCCAGAATCTCTATTATTAATCCTTTGTGTATCTTGGTCTTCCTAACCATCCACTCATTTTGTTTGAATCTCCCATTAGGGCAATCACTATGTTAATAGATGCTAAAAACCCCATAAGTTGATCTTTTGAACCCGCTTCAAGTCATGATGACTAATCAACTAATCTTGGGGTAAACGGTCTGGACTGCTTATGTCTTTACTTTCACTTAACTTAATTCTTGTACATAGGAAATGAGATTGAATTCCTTTAACAGCAAATCTTTAAGCCGTTTTATTTCACTCATATAACTATCTGGTTTAGTTTATCAACCCCAATGATGAATAAAAAAATATAAAATAGATATTCAGTTCATTTAACTTTTTTGCTAGAAATAAAATAAATAGGGGAAATTTTATGTCTCACTGAATCACACGTAGAGATATTGATAATACACATAGAGTTAATGGTATTTCATAACTAATTGATTGAGCAGCAGCCCTTAATCCACCTAAAAAGGAATATTTATTATTTGATCCATATCCCGACATAAGAAGTCCAACGGGAGCAAGGCTTGAAACGGCGATCCATAAAAAAACACCAATACTAAGATCAGCTAGAATAAGTCGATAGCTAAAAGGAATTACTGAATAACTTAGTAAAATGGATATGACCGCTATGGATGGCCCGATACTGAATAAACGAGTATCGCCTCTAGATGGAAGAAGATTCTCTTTGAAAAGTAGTTTTGTACCATCTGCTAGAGCTTGAAGAATTCCTAAAGGCCCGGCGTATTCAGGTCCAATACGTTGTTGTATTCCTGCAGATATTTCTCTTTCTAACCAAACAATTACTAGTACACCTAGTGTGATTCCTAATACAAGAGTCAAAATAGGGACAAGCATCCATATGATCCCATAGACCTCTTTTAAGGATTCCAATCTGTAAAAAGAATTGATAGTTTGTATTTCAGTTGTATCAATTATCATTTCAACGATCAACTTCTCCCATAATGATATCTATGCTACCTAGTATCGTCATAATATCAGCCAATTTCATTCTTTTAACTAACTGAGGAAGAATTTGCAAGTTGATAAAACCCGGTGGTCGAATTTTCCATCTCCAAGGAAAAACACTCTGATCTCCTATCATAAAAATTCCCAATTCGCCTTTTGGTGCTTCAACTCTTACATAAAGTTCTTGTTTCGACAATTCAAAAGTCGGAGAAGGTTTTTTACTAATAAATCGATATTGAAAATCATTCCATTCAGGGTTTTTTATTCTACCAAAGCGTCGGATTTCTAAATTCTCATAGGGTCCTCCTGGAATTCCTTCCAGGGCCTGTTGGATAATTTTTATGGATTCTGTCATTTCACTGATTCGTACTAAATAACGCGCTAATGAATCCCCTTCTTTTTGCCATTGAACCTCCCAATCAAATTCGTCGTAACACTCATAACGATCAACTTTACGAAGATCCCATTGTATTCCGGAAGCTCGTAGCATTGGTCCTGATAAACCCCAATTTAGTGCTTCTTCTGCGCCAATAATGCCTACGCTTTCAACTCGTTCTAAAAAAATAGGATTCCGTGTAATAAGCTTTTGATATTCAGCAACCCCGGTTAAAAAATAATCGCAAAAATCCAAACATTTATCTATCCAGCCATGAGGTAGATCAGCAGCTACTCCTCCGATACGAAAATAATTATGCATCATGCGCATACCGGTGGAAGCTTCGAATAGGTCATATATCAATTCTCGTTCTCGAAAAATATAGAAGAAAGGGGTCTGTGCCCCAATATCTGCCATAAAAGGGCCAAGCCATAACAAATGGGAAGCGATACGACTCAACTCCAACATAATAGCTCTGATATAGCTAGCCCTTTGAGGTACTTGAATATTGCCTAGCTGTTCCGGTCCATTTACAGTTATTGCTTCTGTGAACATAGTAGCTAAATAATCCCAACGCGTTACATAAGGCAAATATTGTATAATTGTTCTATTTTCCGCAATTTTCTCCATCCCTCTATGTAAATAACCCAATATTGGTTCACAGTCAATAACATCTTCACCGTCGAGAGTAACTATCAGTCGAAGAACACCATGCATTGATGGGTGGTGAGGGCCCATATTGACTATCATGAGGTCTTTTCTTGTAGTTGATGCAATCATAAGTTTTTTTCCCGAGTCATTCTTCCATGCGTTTCTGAAAGTAAAAAGAAGTTAATCAAAATGGAAATGAATAAGTTTAAATGGTATCACACTTCAAATTAACGAGTTTTTATTTCTCGAATACCCAACTCACCAATTAATTCTTTATAACGCCCTATATTCTTTTTTGACAAATAAGCCAGCAGCCGTTGACGTTTTCCCAAAATTTTTCGCAAACCTATCTGAGATGAAGAGTCCTTTTTGTGCAATTCCAAATGTGAAGTAAGTCTCCTTATTTTAGTGGTGAAACTGAATACTTGAAATTCAACAGACCCTCTGTTTTCTTCGTTTTCTTTTTGAGAAATAATCGAAATGAATGAATTTTTGACCATAAAAAAATGACTTTGCCCCCTTTTTTTTACAGATATGGATTTTACTGATCAGTAATAATAATGCCATTCATTTTAATGTGGTATATACAATAATAGAATTTATGAACTCCTAATTTTCTGAAGTCAAATCAATCAATCCAATTTTAAATTGGATTTAGATAGAGGATAGAAAAGGATTGGTACATTTTCGCATCGAAGAATTTAGACCGAAAATGAAGCAGGTTCTGTTGATTTCTTTTGCGATCTAATTGAGACAAATTTCGTATTGGCTATTCGAATGAAATGTAAGACATGTGATGTGTGTATTTGGTTGCTTTCATATATCCTATAAGCATATAAGTATATAGTAAGCATTATAGTGAAAAAGTTTATTATTCACGAATTTTTAATTCGTGGATACATCTGTATCCTTAAGATACAAAAATGACTGCCATTGTTGGTATCAAACCAAGAACGATTCATACAAGCCAAATCTTCTAATCGATAATTAGGCCAAAGAAAAAGCTTTAATTTAATTAATTTATTTTTCTCTCTATCCATATGTTTCTTATCAGCCGAAACTTGGTTGCTGTTTTTTACATTCTTCTCGTTCCAAAATACTGAATTTCTATCTACACCATTCCTACTCTTTGAATTGAAACAAATTATAATTCTAAATTTTCTACGACATCTAAACGATAAAATATTTTCAGGAACAGGCAAATCTAAATGAACTTTGTGCCTAGTTTCAGTTATTCTTTGATGTAGTGAACTAGCTTCATAAAAATTATTCTTATAAACATATCTTTGTTCTTGGTATTTTTGATTAGTTTGGTGCTTACTCTTATGAAATAAGGAAATACCTATGATTTGATACATAATCAATTGTCCATCGTTGTTTCCAGGCAAATGAATGGGGTCTATAATTAATACTCCCTTTTTCATCAATTCTGTAGGAGTTAAACTCTTCTGAATCAACATTATATCCAAACTCATTTCTCTCTTTTGAATTGAGGATATAATAATTTTTTTTGGATCTATCAGTCTAAGGAGGAGACAATATACCTTGATATTATTGATCATTTTTTGATTCAAAGTATCGTCCCATCTCAATTGAAAAAGCAAATAACGTTTCAGGAAGAAATCAAGTTCTGTTTCTGTGTTACTTTTGTATTGTTTTTGGTTTTTCCCTTTTTTCATGTCTGATCTTTCATAATTTTCTTCAATGTATTTTTCTTGTGAAAGAATAGAGCGAAGGTATCCTCGGCCTGTGGATTCTTTTTGTTCTTGATTTCGATGATTTTTAGTCGATGGTATCAAAAAACTTCTTTTTTGCTTTTCATTGATCTTTTTATTTTCACTACTTTTTTTATTTCTATTCAAATTTAAAAGAAGTAATTTACTTGGTATAAACCAAGGTTTCGTTTTATATGCATTATAAAGTAACACAAATTCTGGGAAGAACCAAAATTCAAGATTCGATATGGGATGCTTTAACATTTTTTCATTCATTCCCATCCAATCAAAAAAGACTTTGTGGGAGTTTGGTGGATTGATTTCTGGAATAATAAGATAAAAAAGATCTTTTTTATTAATTATTTGAGAATTTTTAGTACCAATCTGAGTATCTTGATTTCTATTAGTATCGATCGCGACCCAGGTTTCAATATCTACCCTTTGTATAAGAGAAAAATTGATAATTTTCCAATCAAAATATTTTCTATCCGCAGTTTTTTCCATAGGTAGAATATCTACCTTTCCTAGAAAATTATTGATAGAAATACTCCTCAGCATATCAAAAAGGGTGTCTTTATGTGTGTTATAAGAAATATCTTGGTTATTATTTCCTTGAAACGGAGATCTAGAAAAAAAGCATTCTGTTTTATTTTCATAATCATAATTCATAAATTTATATGATAAAAGATCATATATATAGTATTTTTGAAAATTATCTTTTTTATTCGATTTATTCGATAATGAATAGACTTCAATTTTTTGTTGTTTTTTGGAATCAATTAATTTGTTTTTTTCATATGAATGCCATTTGCTAAAATTTTCCTTTTTCGTCATACGACAGTGGCGAACCCTATTTCGCCACTTTTCTGATATTAATCTAGACCATCTCATCTGAGATAAATCGTATTGATTATAGCTTTTCAACCATCCTTTCCATTGATTTATTTTATAACTCGAAACTCCTAATTTCGAATGAAACATCTCTTCTATTTCAAAAGAATCCTTTATTTCAGGCTTAAGAAAAAAATGGATTCCTTGATATTGAAGAATAGATCTTAATTTAGACGAGTTACTAACTTGGATTTTTGATAATTTGTAAAATACATATGCTTGTGACATGTAGGATAAGTCATAAAAATAATGTGAATTTTTTTTACTAATACTATCAAGTGGCTTTTTTATATTTGATAGAAACGGAATTGGATTTTTATTTTTTTTATTAATATTTTCTTGCTTTCTTTCATTATTGTAAATGAATTTATCAATAATTTTTTTTGTTGATTTAAGAAAAAGTTCTATATTCATTCTGGGAATATTAATGATAGATAAAAACATATATGTGTATATTCTTTCAATGAAGAAGTTAAAAAAGGGGGATAATTTAGAGATTAATCGAGCATTTCTTCTTTTTAATATTTTCCATTTTGCTAATCTTTTATCATTATAACTTGTTTTGTTAGGACTAATTTTATTTATTCTTGTAGTGACTTTTTTCTTCTCTTTTCTAATTCTTTCTATTTGATTTCGAATTTGACTTGTTCTATCAGTCAGGCCCTTTATCTTTTTTTCTGTCAATGAATAATTTGACCAATTGGTAGATGCAATTTGACTAACGGATTTGTGAATTATTTGATTGCTGATTATGGAATCTTTTTCTCCTTTATTTTCACTCGATTCATATACTTCTCTTAATTGAAATAATAGAATTGGATTAACTTTTGAAAGTTTTTTTATTTTTTTATTTATAAAACTAACATTTTTGATAATCCATTTTTTTGTTTCTTTTGAAGCTTTTCGAAGTGATTTTTTTTTTACTTTGAAAACTATTAGAACTAGAAAATACTTCTTTTGAAATTTTCCAATTTGTTTTTCGAATTCCTTTAAAATTGGTTTAAAAAAAGAAGGTCGCTTTCGGGGTGAACCAAAAGGAAATTCAGCTTCTATTCCCCAAACTGTTAAAAAACAAAAATTATCTTTTTCTTTTTTCTTTTTCATTAAATCGTTCTGAGAGTATCGTAGTTGCGATTTGTGCCAAGGTTTTAGACAGAAAGGAAATAATATTTTTATCTGAATACCGTCTGTCAACCAATTTTTCGGAAATTCTGTTTCTGATAATGGAACACCATTATAAGTACATATAAGATATATCTCTCTATTCAAGTCCTGTAAATCCTCAGACCATTCAGGAAGTTGAAATAGCAATATACGTCCAATATTTTTCGCGATTATCAATAAAGGGAATAGAATATATTTTCTAAAAATGGATTGAGTTACTAACATGCAACCTCTTATTACTTGCGTAAATGGTATGGTATTCCAGACCTCTGCTACCTCTATTTGTACTTTATCCTTTCTTTTGTTCTCCTCATTTTTTTCTTTTCTTTTTGTTTGCTCCTCTGTATACTCTACAATTTTGAATACTTTCCTTTTTCCTACCCAATTTTTAAAAATTTGTTTAATCAATCCGGAGATATCAAAATAAAAAAGAGGGGGTTTTTTCATTCTGTTCAAAAAAAGAGGGGCATGCGCATTTGCTTGAAACAATTTAAAAATTACTATTTTACGCCTTTGAGCCCGCATAGAACCTTTGATTATACCTCGCCGAAAATCTGATTGTTGTAAATAACGCAGCAAAGCTACTTCGTCTGTTTGATCGGGTCTATTAATATCCTTATTAGTATTAGGATCAGTTTCTTGCTTGTTACCAGTAAAAATTACTACACGTTTCGCTTTTCTTGATCGAATTTGATGACCTACTGGGACATCTTCTTGATATTCTCCTGATTGTTGTTCCAAATCCGTGATTAATTTGTATGTGCATCGAGGGACTTTTTTAATGATTTCTTTTATTTTAATTGATTTTCTACGAATTTTTTGATGATTAGCATCCTTATTTACAAAATAAAAATAGTTCAAATATTTTGTTTTTTTTTCTGAATCTATTTTACTGATGAAAGTTAAGAAATCAACAATTTCTGTTGATAATGATTTTTTAGCAAATCTATTCATTTTCTGTTCAACTTCTTTACAAGAAGTATCGAGAAGAAGGATACCGTGAATTCGGTTTATCCCAAATTTATTTAAAAAAATGTCTACCG